CTGAGCTACTGAGGAACAACGAGAGATTCGATCTCATAGAGTTCAATTCCCGTTCTCAATCCATGACCAATACGAGCTCGAAGCTTCCTTCGTAACTTCCGGAACTTCTTCGTAGTGGCTCCGTTCCATGCCTCATTTCATAGGGAATCTCAAAGTGGCTCTATTTCATTATATTCCATCCATATCTCAATTCCATTCATTTAATATCCCTTTGGTGTCATTGACATAAGAGATGTCCTTTCTAATCTATCTGTTTCTATTTCTATATATGGAAAGTGAAAAAATCGTCATATAATAATCCAGAAATTGCAATAGAAAATAAAAAGGGAGGTTTGTGATGATTTTAATATCTTTTCTCCTAGGTAATCTAGTAGCCTTATGCATGAAGGAGGTTTGTGATGATTTTAACATCTTTTCTACTAGGTAATCTAGTAGCCTTATGCATGAAGATAATCAATTCGGTCGTTGTGGTCGGACTCTATTATGGATTTATGACCACATTCTCCATAGGGCCCTCTTATCTCTTCCTTCTCCGAGCTCAGGTTATGGAAGAAGGAACCGAGAAGAAGGTATCAGCAACAACAGGTTTTATTACGGGACAGCTCATGATGCTCATATCGATCTATTATGCGCCTCTGCATCTAGCATTGGGTAGACCTCATACAATAACTGTCCTAGCTCTCCCCCATCTTTTGTTTCATTTCTTCTGGAACAACCAAAAACACTTTTTTGATTCTAGATCTACTAACAGAAATTCAATGCGTAATCTCAGCATTCAATGTGTATTCCTGAATAATCTCATTTTTCAATTATTCAACTATTTTCTTTTACCAAGTTCAATGTTAGCCAGATTAGTCAACATTTATATGTTTCGATGCAACAACAAGATGTTATTTGTAACAAGTAGTTTTGTTGGTTGGTTAATTGGTCACGTTTTATTCATGAAATGGGTTGGGTTGGTATTAGTCTGGATACGGCAAAATCACTCTATTAGATCTAATCTACTTATTCGATCTAATAAGTACCTTGTGTCAGAAGTGAGAAATTCTATGGCTCGAATCTTTAGTATTTTCTTATTTATTACCTGTGTCTACTATTTAGGCAGAATACCGTCATCCATGGTTCTCAAAGAAACCTCAGTAACGGAAGAAAGGGGGGAAAGCAGAGAAGAAACAGATGTAGAAATAGAAAAAACTTCCGAAACGAAGTGGACTAAAGAGGAACAAGAGGGATCCACCGAAGAAGATCCTTCTCCTTCCCTTTTTTCGGAAGAAAAGGAGGATCCGGACAAAATCGATGAAACGGAAGAGATCCGAGTGAACGGAAAAGAAAAAACAAAGGATGAATTCCACTTTCACTTTAAAGAGACATGCTATCAAAATAGCCCTGTTTATGAAACTTCTTATCTGTATGGGAATCAAGAAACTTCGAAGTTAGAAATACTTAAAAAAAAAGAAAAGATATTAGTAAATATAAGAAATATAAGAAAAGATAAGAGGAAATTCGTCCATTACCTACATATTTTAGTGCTTCTCCTATAAAGAAACTCAGAACACCAACTACATTCGTAATTCCATCAACTATTCGCCTATCAAAAACATGAGAAAATTCCGCTAATCCTCGTATACTGGTAGTTAAAGATGCTTTATAAAAAGAATCTATGTAACCACGATTATATGACCAATTATATATGATATTTATTATCTTTTCTCCTAAAAAAAAAAGTTTAATAGGAGCCTTTTTTTTTAATGAATTCATTAAATTCAAATTTTTGAACGATGAATAAACAGGTTTATATAAAAGAAACGCTATAAATATTCCAAAAAGGGCTATACTGACAGAAAAAGTTGCATTTGTAACAAATTCATACCAATCCACAGAATTAGAAAAAAATTTATGTAAAAGATTTATAGATGAGTTTAACCATTTGGATAATATATCCAAATCTTTTCCTTCTTGAGTAAAAGGAATCCCAATAACTCCAACAAAAAAAGTAAATAAAACCAATAGAAGCAGCGGGAATAACATAGTATTATCTACTTCATGAGGATAGGATAAAGTCTTTGTACTATCAAAAGGGGAAATAGTCATAAAGGGTCTGGTTACATTATCATTAATTCGATATGTGTTTGTCGAAAGAAAAGAAGTACCAGCATTATTCTTGATTGGTAATAAAGTTAATAAACTCATTTGTTTTTTTTTTTTACTTTCTTTACCCCATAAAGAAATGGAATAGGCCAAACTACTTGTTTTTCCACTATAATTTTGAAAGTTAATGTTTAAATATCCCTCAAAAGTTAGTAAATAGATTCGAAACATATAAAATGCTGTTAATCCTGCCGTGGAGCAAGCTAGTATTCCAACAATCTGTGAATACAACCAACTATCATTAAGAATTTCATCTTTAGACCAAAAACAAGCAAGAGGTGGAATACCACATAGAGAAAGTGTCCCTAAAAAAAAAGCAGTTTTTGTAATTGGCACATATTTTATTAAACCACCCATAAGAACCATATTTTGACTTTTATTTGGAGAATATCCAACAATAGGCTCCATTGAATGAATAATTGATCCAGATCCTAAAAACAACAATGCTTTGGAATAAGCATGAGTAATCAAATGAAACAAAGCTGTTCGATAAGACCCCATACCTAAAGCTAACATCATATACCCCAATTGAGACATTGTAGAATAGGCTAAACTTCTTTTAATATCGTTTTGAGCAAGAGCTAAAGTAGCTCCTAATAGTACTGTTATTATACTTAGCAAAGATATGAAATTCATTATGTAAGGTATAACTATAAAAAGGGGAAAAAGCCGAGCTACAAGAAAAATTCCCGCTGCCACCATAGTCGCAGCATGGATAAGAGCTGAAATAGGAGTAGGACCCTCCATAGCATCGGGTAACCATACATGAAGGGGAAATTGAGCAGATTTAGCAACTGCACCAGAAAATAATAGGAAGACACATACAGTTCCAAATAAAAAATGGACCCCATTAGTAGAAATTAAGTTATTGAATATTTCGAACAAGTCTCGAAATTCGAAACTACCTGTTATCCAATAAAGACCTAAAATTCCTAATAATAAACCAAAATCCCCGATACGGTTAGTTACAAACGCTTTTTGGCAAGCATTTGCGGCAAGGGGTCGTGTGAACCAAAAACCTATTAATAGATAAGAGCACATTCCAACTAATTCCCAAAAAAGATAAATTTGTATCAAATTAGAACTGGTAACTAATCCCAACATAGATGCATTGAAAAAACTCATATAAGCAAAAAATCTCAAGTATCCTTGATCATGAAACATATAATTATCACTATAAATAAGAACCATAACTCCGATAGTAGTGATTAATATTGACATAATAGAAGTAAGTGGATCGATCAAATAGCCAAACTCTAAAGAAAAATCATTATTGATGGTCCAAGACGATATATATTGAGAAATGGAACTCCTATTTATTAGTTGAATAGATAGGTCGGCTGAAAAAACCATAACTATACTTAATAAGAAAACACTATGAAAAGACCACATACGTCGAAGATTTTTTGTTGCCGTCGGAAAAAAGATAAGCCCTAGTCCTATTCCCATAGGAACTGGAAGTGGAAGGAGAGGTATGATCCATGCATATTGATATGTATGTTCCATAAAATTTTTTTTTCTTTCAAAATTGTTTCTAATTCACCAGATCCTATCTAATTGTAAAAGAACAAAATCAAGATAGGTAATAACTAAAAAGGTTTTATTCTGAATTATTCTCAGTGTTTTTTCAATACTTCAACTATTCAAATCAAGAAGTGCAAATTGGTCAAATAACATGGAGAACTTCTTTGTGAAAATGGAATACTTCGTTTTTAACTAATGAAAATTTTTAAATTAGGTATATTCTTTCAACTGGGCCTATTAATAGGAAACTTTATATTTAAAATTTTTATTAGGTCAAAGTTGGGTTCGTAAATTAGTCGATGATTTTGATTCCAGGTATAAATGACTAAAATAAACTGAGATCGAAATGGAAGCTGTTTTTTTTTTAGTAACTTAATTCTATCTTTTCACCTATAAAATTTTTTGTCCTTAGTAATATTTTCTGTAATTTTCATATACCTATGATTTTTTTATGAGGTTAGTAGCATATCATCTATGGATAGATAGATAATGAAGAAGAATTCGTTTTGAACAATAGATGTCTTTCACATCCAATGATATTATTGAAAAACCTTTTAAATTTTGAATGGCAGTTCCAAAAAAACGTACTTCTCTGGCCAAAAAGCGTATTCATAAAAGGTTGTGGAAAAGGAAGGGATATTGGGCAGCGTTAAAAGCCTTTTCATTAGGCAAATCCCTTTCTACTGGTAATTCAAAAAGTTTTTTTGTACCAACACCTAAATAATAAAAGATTCAAATAATCGCAATCGGACAAATGTTAATTTAGTGTAGAATATGACTACGAAATTTTTATTATCTAATGCAATACCTAGTAAAGCGTAATATGGAACTTTTTGACTCTTCTATTCTATTTCTATTCTATATAGTATAAAAAATCCTGAAAGCAATATTTTGTTGCGAAATAAAAATCCCCACCTCGAAAATGATAAAACATAAAACATACTCAAAATAAACTATTTGAAACCTTCTATCTGGTGGGGGTTTTTATTTCCCCCATCTCCCCTTTTCGCACAATCTTTTTTTATGATTTCCTAAGATAGGAGGTAGCACTTTTTATTTACAAATACAACAATGGAGAGCATAAAAGACCTGAACAAACCTCACTATTAAGTTTATTAAGTTCACTAATTTGGACATTTACTAAAAAAAGTTCCGAACAGTTAATTAACGCATTAAATCTCGACACTTGAATAATAATAGCTTATTATTATTTTAAGTAAGCCGCTATGGTGAAATTGGTAGACACGCTGCTCTTAGGAAGCAGTGCTTGAGCATCTCGGTTCGAATCCGAGTGGCGGCACATTCTCTTCTAAAAGAGATACAATAAGTCCTATAATGAATTCAATTCCGATACCTTATTTTTAAAAATGGATATGATATTTTTTACTGTCGAACATATATTAACTCATATTTCTTTTTCCCTTGTTTCAATTGTAATTACAATTTATTTGATAAGCTTAGTAGTCGATGAAATGATAGGACTCTCTAATTCTTCTGAAAGAGGTCTAATAGCTATTTTTTTCTGTATAACAGGATTATTAATTATTCGTTGGATTTATTCACACCATTTTCCATTAAGTGATTTATGTGAATCATTCATTTTCCTTTCGTGGAGTTTCTCGATTATTCATATGTTTCCATATTTTAAAAACAAAAACTTACGCGTAATAACTGCACCAAGTGCTATTTTTACTCAAGGATTTGCCACTTCGAGTCTGTTAACTGAAATGCATCAATCCACAATATTAGTACCTGCTCTGCAATCCCAGTGGTTAATGATGCATGTAAGTATGATGTTATTGGGTTATGCAGCTCTTTTATGTGGATCATTATTATCAGTATCTCTTCTAGTCATTACATTTAGAAAAGATATCCAAATTTTTGCTAAAAGCCATTTATTTTTTACTGAGTTATTTGACTTTGGTCAGATCCAATACATGAATAAAAGAAGGAATGTTTTACAAAGCACCTCCTTTGATCCGGCTAAAAATTATTACCGATCACAATTGATTCAACAATTAGATCATTGGAGTTATCGTGTTATTAGTCTAGGGTTTATCTTTTTAACTATAGGGATTCTTTCCGGAGCAGTCTGGGCTAATGAGGCCTGGGGATCATATTGGAATTGGGACCCAAAAGAAACTTGGGCCTTTATTACGTGGACTATATTCGCGATTTATTTACATACTCGAACAAATATAAATATGAAAGTTGCAAATTCTGCAATTGTAGCTTCTATGGGCTTTATTATAATTTGGATATGCTATTTTGGGGTCAATCTCTTAGGAATAGGGCTACATAGTTATGGTTCGTTTCAATTAACATCTACTTGAATAAAAAAAAAAAGAATAAAAAAAGGCCTACCGATTAGAGATAGAAAATAGCGTAAATAAAAATCTACGAAATCTTAGTTGAAGTCGTCAAGAGCCGTTTGAATCAATACAATACTTGATTCAAATGGCTCTCACAAAGGCTAAATAGATCCAGTTAAAATTCTTTTTCTATTAATGAGTTAATAAAGTTAATAAGTCAAAAATTTTTCTTTTTTATTTTTTTTATTGTATAACGCAAAATAAAAAAATAAATGGATTTTTTTATAAAAAAATTATCTATAAAAATATTTACCTAAAATACTTTGAACCTTATCAACTGATAATGAAAACACGAAATCCGGGTAAAGACCAATACCTATTATTGGTAGAACGATGGAGATCGAAACAAATAATTCTCTTGGTCCCGAATCAAAAAAATAGGAATTTGGAACAGTAAATAGCTTGTATCCATAGAACATCTGGCGTGACATAGATAATAAATAAATAGGAGTTAATATCATCCCCATTGCCATTACACAAGTAATTAGTATTTTTGTCATTAAAAGATATTTTTGACTAGTAATTAGTCCAAAAAAGACTATCAATTCCGCAACAAAACCACTCAGGCCCGGTAATGCAAGAGAAGCCATCGATAATATACTGAACATGGTGAATATTTTGGGCATTAAGATAGCTATCCCACCCATTTCATCGAGATAAACAAGACGGATTCGATCATAACCCGTTCCTGCCAAGAAAAAAAGCCCAGCACCAATAAAGCCATGAGAAATTATTTGTAAAAGAGCTCCGTTGAGGCCCGTATCAGTAATAGAGCCAATTCCTATAATTATGAAACCCATATGAGATACAGAAGAATAGGCTATTCGTTTTTTTAAATTACGTTGGCCAAGAGATGTTAAAGCTGCATAGATTATCTGGATCGTACCCACTATTATCAACCATGGAGAAAATATCGAATGAGCGCGGGGTAATAATTCCATATTGATCCGAACCAACCCATATGCTCCCATTTTTAATAAAATTCCAGCTAGAAGCATACAAGTACTGTAATGTGCTTCCCCGTGGGTGTCTGGTAACCAAGTATGTAGGGGTAGAATCGGTAATTTGACAGCAAAAGCAATAAGAAATAAAATATAGAATATTATTTCCAATGCCACAGGATAGGATTGATTAGCTAATATTTCCAAATTTAATGTTGGTTCATTGGAACCATATAAACCGATCCCCAGAACTCCCATTAACAGAAAAAAGGAACCTCCTGCAGTGTACAAAATAAACTTGGTAGCTGAGTATAGACGTTTCTTTCCTCCCCACAAGGATACAAGTAAATAAACAGGAATTAATTCTAACTCCCACATGATGAAAAAAAGTAAAAGGTCTCGGGAAGAAAATGATCCTATTTGGCCACTATACATTGCTAACATCAAGAAATGGAAAAATCGTGAATCTCGAGTAACTGGCCAAGCCGCTAAAGTAGCTAAAGTAGTAATAAATCCCGTTAATAAAATGGGTCCTATAGAAAGTCCATCTATTCCTAATCTCCAGTAAAAAGAAAAAAAATGTATCCATTTATACTCCTCTGCCAGTTGTATTAAAGGATCGTCGAATCGGAAATGATAACGGAATGCATAGGTCATTAGAAGGAGTTCTAGGATACATATACATATAGTGTACCACCTTATTATTTTATTTCCTTTCTGAGGGAGAAAGAAAATAAAAGAACCTGCAGATATCGGAAAAGCTACAATTAATGTTAACCAAGGAAAAAAGTTCATGGTAAAGATAAGATACACTTAGACCATAAAAAACCCGTACTAAAAAAAAAGAAATAGAAACTATATATTATTTTGAGCACGGGTTTTTGTCGGTAAAAAATGGATTAGTGCTATTTTTTTTGAACGTATCAATAAGCTAGACCCATGCTACGAGTTGTTTCATGCCATAAATAAACCCGAACACTCAAGAAATCCGTTGGACAAGCGGATTCACATCGTTTACAACCAACACAGTCTTCTGTTCGTGGGGCGGATGCTATTTGTTTAGCTTTACACCCGTCCCACGGTATCATTTCTAATACATCTGTGGGGCAGGCTCGAACACATTGAGTACATCCTATACATGTATCATAAATCTTTACTGAATGTGACATTGAATCTCTAAATTTTTGAACGTCATAAATTTTCAATCTAATAAACTTGTACATGAATCATGTATTTAGATATCAGATGAATCAATGATTTACCAAAATTTTTATACAAAATTAATTTATGGATCAGCTTCTACAAAAGAGTAAAGATACTTTTATTGAGTACATCTTCGTAAACAGGAATATGAACCTATATTTAATATCATACATACTAATTGGACTTACTGAATAACAATTTTTTTATTTGCGTTGATAAAGATTCAAATTTTGGAATGCATATTATTTATTCAACAAATTTGATTGATTGGTGCGAGTTGATTTTCTATTACGATAAATTGAGGAAATAATTGCTGGTCCAATAGCTGCTTCAGCGGCTGCAATAGCTATGACAAAAATTGAGAAAATATCTCCTACTAATTGGCGGCTATCAAAAAAATCAGAAAATGTTACGAAGTTTATATTAACTGCATTTAGGATAAGTTCAAGACACATAAGGGCTCTAACCATATTTCGGCTCGTGATCAATCCATAGATACCGATAGAAAATAAATAGGCACTCAAAACAAGTACATATTCGAGCATCATTGACCGACTCCTTATCAATCTTGATTCATTTCAATATGAACAACAACTCAACTTATTCTATTGACTAGAATCTAAAAAGCACGGAACAAGGACAAAGAAATATATTTCTAATATTGAGAATAGGTAATAGATTGAATTAAAAGCATTTCTTATCTTATCTATGCTATGAACGTTCGAAAGCTTTATTACTGACGAGCTACCGCAATTGCACCTATCAAAGCAAATAAAAGAATTATTGAGATGAGCTCAAATGGAAGAAAAAAATCTGTTGATAAATGAATCCCAATTTGTTGACTATTACTTATCAAATCCTGTTCTACAATATGGTTTGATCTTGTAGTCCAAATAATCCCGTACCATGAGGTATCTGGAATAGTAGTAATTAGTGAAACAAAAATACTTGTACAAACCACTGAAGTAACCCCATCTCCAACAGTCCACAACTGGAAATCTTTGTAATATTCTGAGCCATTAATAAACATCACAGCAAATATGATTAAAACATTTATAGCTCCCACATAAATAAGAAGTTGGGCAGCAGCTACAAAATGGGAATTCGATGAAATATAGAATAAGGATATACAAACAAGAACTAATCCCAATGAAAAGGCGGAATAAATTGGATTAGTAAATAATACTACTCCTAGACCTCCTAATATAAGACCTGATCCCAGAAAGATTAAAAGAAAATCATGTATTGGTCCCGGTAAATCCATTATATATAATATAAAATAAGAAATAAAAAAATCGAAATGTTTCATGAACTTATTGATCGGACCAGGAAAAGTAAAATTATAGGGGATATCTATTTTTTTTTTTAATTGAAAGAATAGATGTGTATTGATATAGGTTCAAAAATAGGACCAATATAATTCTTTTTTGAGGTTCAATTCGGCAGTTCAAAAAAAAAAAATTCTTTATTTAGATCAAAAGACGACATTAGTAATTCTAAATTTTTTATAAAAGGGGGTTTTAGCCATTTTTTATTTGAGGCGCATTCAAAATTGTTCGAATTGTGTAATCGTCAATTAATGCCAATGGTAAACGACCCAAAGCAATTTGATTATAATTCAATTCGTGACGATCATACGTAGAAAGCTCATATTCTTCAGTCATTGATAAACAATTTGTGGGGCAATACTCAATGCAATTACCACAAAATATACAGATTCCAAAATCAATACTGTAATTAAACAATTGTTTCTTTCGGATCCTAGTTTGTAGTTTCCAATCAACAACAGGTAAATTTATAGGGCATACGCGAACACATACTTCACAAGCAATGCATTTATCAAATTCAAAGTGAATTCGACCACGGAAACGTTCTGATGGAATTAATTTCTCATAAGGATATTGAATCGTTACAGGTAAACGATTTGCGTGGGATAAAGTAATCATAAAACCTTGACCGATATACCTTGCAGCTCGTACTGTTTGTTGACCATAATTGATGAAACCAGTTACCATAGGGAACATATCGTGAATAGGTATGAATAATTTGATGATTGTTTCCTTCTCTTGTTTGAGATAAGTCTACGTATAGACTCGCATGGTTAGAGTGAAAGGAGTTGGGAAGAAGTTGTTAATAATAAATTACCGAGAGAAATAGGTAAAAGAAATTTCCATCCAAGATTTAATAATTGATCCATTCTCAGCCTAGGTAACGTCCATCTTGTTGTAATAGGAATGAACAAAAACAAATAAGTTTTAACTAATGTAATCAAAATACTAATGATTGTTCCAAAGACTCCGCCTGCTTTTTCAAAAAGTTCAGGAACGAATATATATGGAATAGAGAGATTCCAACCGCCCAAGTAAAGAACTATTACAAAAAATGAAGAAACTAATAGATTTAGATAGGACGCAACAAAAAATAAACCAAATTTGATACCTGAATATTCGGTTTGATAACCTGCTACTAATTCTTCTTCTGCTTCTGGTAAATCGAAGGGTAACCTCTCACATTCTGCTAGGGAAGCAATTAGAAAAACGATAAACCCTATCGGTTGACGCCACAAATTCCACCCCCACAAACCATATTTTGACTGTGCTTCAACTATATCAACTGTACTTGAACTATTAGATAATCATAGTCGATGATAACATTACTGTTACTATCGCTATTACAGAACCGTACATGAGATTTTCACCTCATACGGCTCCTCTAGGAGCCTAAATAAATTTAAGGACCGGGTTAGTATTTTTTAACGCCATATACTTGTATGTTAGATAGAGTCAAAATATATGGAAAAGCCCCGAATTAGCCCAATGTAATTCCGTCTGCTATAAAAAAAGTATTTCTGAATTAATCTCATCCTTTACTTTTACTTTAATTGTAAAAATTTCAATATTTTTTGAGTAATAACTTAATCCGTCAATAAAATACTCCTTTTTTTTAGTAATATATATATAAATATTTCAACCCAAGATTTTCGATTACGAAAAAAGCATTACATACATATTCCATTACTTCATCACTCATTACAGGACTTTTATCCCTCTGAATCTAACTATATTAAAGAAAGAATAAAAAAGGTCGCTCTTTTTTATTGGAATTGCATTCTTTCTAGTTTGTTCGTTCCTGTTCTTCTTTTTCTTCTTTCTCAAAAACGGAAAAAAGGGGGTCTTTTCAAAAAGGATTCTTTCGTTCCTGATAGTTTTTTTCAGTGGATAGGGGCATACTCTGGATCGGAATCGTGGGAAGTACTACCGGATCATTTCTACCAACTTAAAGCCCCAATGAGTGTTCCTTATTATGCGGAAATGCTTTTTTGTATAATTTGCATAATCTCTATTACTAATCCTTTGTGTACCTTGGTATTTCTAACCACCCACTCATTTTTTATCAACTCACTATTATGGTAATACATACAAACGATAGTGAAAAACCCATAAAGTTGGTTGTTATTTTAAACCCGCTTCAAGTCAGGATGGTCAATCAACCGATCTTGGGATAAACAGTGTGAATTACTTATGTTTACTTATGTTTAATCCTTATACATAGGAAATGAGACTTACTATTTTTACTGCAAATTTCGAAGCTGTTTTCTTTCACTCATAGAACTATCTGATTGTGTTCATCAGTCGGGTTAATGAACAAAAAAAGAAAGCGATTTCTTTAATTCAGACAATTTCTTTCCAACGAAAAGAAAAGGACAATAGGGAAAATGTTTCAACGAATCGCACGTAGAGATATTGATAACACGCATAGAGTTAATGGTATTTCATAACTAATCGATTGAGCAGCAGCCCGTAAACCACCTAAAAAAGAATATTTATTATTTGATCCATATCCTGACATAAGAAGTCCAATTGGAGAAATACTTGAAATGGCAATCCATAAAAAAACACCAATATTGAGATCGGCTAGAACAAGATGATAGCCAAAAGGGATTACTGAATAACTTAATAGAATTGATATGACTGCTATGGATGGTCCGATATTGAATAAATAAGTATCGCCTCTAGATGGAAGAAGATTTTCTTTGAAAAGTAGTTTTGTACCATCTGCTAAAGCTTGGAGAATTCCAAAAGGTCCAGCATATTCAGGTCCAATACGTTGTTGTAGCCCCGCAGCTATTTCTCTTTCTAACCACACAATTACTAGTACACCTATTGTGATTCCTACTATAACAGTCAAAATCGGAATAAGCATCAATATGATCTCATACACATCTTTTAAGGATTCCCATTTTGAAAAAGCATTGATATCTTGTACTTCTGTTCTATCAATTATCATTTCAACGATCAACTTCTCCCATAATGATATCTATACTACCTAGTATCGTCATAATATCAGCCAATTTCATTCTTTTAACTAACTGAGGAAGAATTTGCAAATTGATAAAACCCGGTGGTCGAATTTTCCATCTCCAAGGAAAAATTCGACCATCTCCTAGCAGAAAAATTCCCAATTCGCCCTTTGGGGCTTCGACTCTCGCATAAAGTTCCTGTTTCGACAATTCAAAAGTAGGAGAAGTTTTTTTACTAATGAAGCGATATTCAAAATCATTCCATTGGGAATCCCTTACTTTCTCAAAACATCGTATTTCTAAATTCTCATAAGGTCCTCCCGGAATTCCTTCCAAAGCTTGCTGAATAATTTTGATAGATTCCTCAATTTCACTGATCCTTACTAAATAACGAGCTAACGAATCTCCTTCTTTTTGCCATTGGACTTCCCAATCAAATTCGTCATAACACTCATAATGATCAACTTTACGAAGATCCCATTCTATTCCGGACGCTCGTAGCATTGGGCCCGATAAACCCCAATTTAGTGCTTCTTCTCCACTCAAAATTCCTACTCCCTCAACACGTTCTAAAAAAATAGGATTCCGTGTAATAAGTTTTTGATATTCCGAAATTCCGGTTAAAAAATAGTCGCAGAAATCCATGCATTTATCTATCCAACCATGCGGTAAATCAGCGGCAACTCCTCCGATACGAAAAAAATTATGCATCAATCTCATACCAGTAGCAGCTTCGAAGAGATCATATACTAATTCTCGTTCTCGGAAAATGTAGAAGAAGGGAGTTTGTGCACCAATATCTGCCATAAAAGGGCCAAGCCATAATAAATGAGAAGCTATACGACTTAATTCTAACATAATTACTCTAATATAACTGGCTCGTTTAGGTACTTGAATATTCCCTAACTGTTCCGGTGCATTTACGGTTATGGCCTCGGTGAACATAGTAGCCAAATAATCCCAACGAGTTACATAAGGTAAATATTGTATAATTGTTCTATTTTCTGCAATTTTTTCCATTCCTCTGTGTAAATACCCCAATATTGGTTCACAGTCAACAACATCTTCACCATCTAGAGTAATGATGAGTCGAAGAACGCCGTGCATTGATGGGTGTTGAGGTCCCATATTTACTATCATAAGTTCATTTCTTATAATTGGTACATTCATAGGTTGTTCCTTGATTCATTTTTCTAGGAATTGCAGAAAACAAAAAGAAATTCAGCAAAAGTCATGATCCAATAACCAATAAATTGAATTTTAGTTCTTGAAATTAACGAATTTTTGGTTCCCGAATATCCAGTCGATCAATTAATTCTTTATAACGTATTCCATTTTTTTTTGACAAATAAGCCAGCAGTCGTTGACGTTTTCCCAGAATTTTTTTTAGACCTCTCTGAGATAAATAATCTTTTCTGTGCAATTCCAAATGTGAAGTAAGTCTTCGGATTTGCTGCGTGAAATTGACTACTTGAAATTCAACGGCTCCCTTGGTTTCTTCTTTTTTTTCTTGTTTTTGGGAAATAACTGAGGAAACTGAATTCTTTAGCATAAAAGTAAATCCTCTCCAACTTTTTTAAAATATGAATTTTATGGATCAGTAATAATAATGTTGGACATTTTAATTTGGTAGATTTTTTTTTCGTTCTGGGCTTTTTAATTTGATCCAAATTTTGAAAATCAAATAACCGTTAATAATCCAACTCCGTTTTTTATTTGATTCATTCTTTAGATAGAAAAAGGGTGGAACTCAGAACATAAAAGAGAGAAAAAATTAAACTTTAAATAATCAAAAAATTTTGATGAATTATGGATCGAATTGATATATTATTGAATTAGTATTCATGTATTAGAATAGAATATAAGACAATACGTGTCTACGTCTGTTTAGTTTTTTCTGGGCGATATGTTACAGAATAGAAATCAAAATATCCTATCATGCATTTCATACATTTAGAATTGTGAATACATAGGTATTCTTAACATACTGAAAGAACTCCCAGTATTAGTATTAAACCAATAACGATTCATAGAAACTAAATCTTCTAATTGACAAGTCGGCCAAAGAAAAAACTTTAATCTATTAAAACGGTTGCTTTCAACCAAAAATGGACCATAAATTTTTACATTGTTTCCGTTGCCAAATACCATATTTAGATCTATACCTTTGGTTTTTTTTGAATTAAAAGAAATTAGAATTCTTAACTCTTTGCGACGGCTTGGCGATAAAATAGTTTCAAGAACAAGTAAACTGGAATTTTGGATGTCTCTATTTCCAAGAATTTTTTGCTCTTTTGCAATGGATTTTGAAAAATCCTTTTTTTCTCGATACCTTGAATTAGGTTGATAATTAGTCTTCTGAAATAATGAAATCCGTATGGTTTGATACATAAGAAATTGTCCAGGATTATTTATAGACATACGAACTGGTTCAATAAAAAATACCCCCCTTTGCATCCATTCTGTAACATACTTATGACTCGGCATTATATCTAGATTTATTGTTCCTCTTTGAATAGCGGATAGAGCGCTTTCTCGTGGATTTCGCAAGCTAAGCAGGAGACAATATACTTTGATATTTTTCATTATTGTTATATTGAAAAAAAAAGACCATCTCAATTGAACAAGCAAATGACTTGTTAGTACAAAATCGAGGTCTTCCTCTGTATTGCTTTCGTTTATACGTTTTTTTATGTCTGATTCCACACTATAGTCTAAAAAATCACCATAGTCTGAAACATCTTTTTCTTGGTTTAAGAGAACAGATCCAAGATTCCATTTTTGCTTTAGAGTGATATTCTTTTTTTCACTCAAACTTTTCTTTTCATTAAAATTTAAAAGAAGTGATTGGATTGGTATGCTCCACAGTTTTAATTTATATACATTATAAAGCAGTATCAATTCTGGTAAGAACCAAAGTTCTTTATTCAAAATAGGAAATTCTTCGTTCATTCCCAGCCAATCGAAAAAGCTTTGAATCCTTGGGTGGGTTTGCTCAGTTTGGCGAGTCGTCAAATCAAAAAGACCCCTCTTATCGATTTGTTCAATTAGTTGATAATTACTTATCTTAGTATTCTTGGTATTAGTCTGGATCCAGGCTTCAATATTGACCCTTTTTCTAAGACACAACTGGATAATTCTGTAATAAAAAACAGATTTATCCATATCTGTAATAGCTTTTTCGCCTAAAGAAGTGTTATCTCCTAGCGTAAAAAGTTTTCTTTTATTTGTGTTGTAATTATAGGATATTTTTTGGTTATTGTTTACCTGTGATGGTAAAAAAAAAATAGATGAGTTCTTCTTATTTTCAGAATTAATAGATTTATATGATAAGAGATCATATCGAGAATTTTTTTTTAAATTCCCTTTGTGATTTGATAATGAGTTTAATCCATAATCATTAATTTCCTTTTCGTAACGAATTAACCCATCGTTTTCATATAAATCCCCTTTTGATAAATCCTTATTTTCATTTTGGCTTATAGAGGGGCTATTTTTGTTCTTTTTCCATTTTTTTGGTACCAATCCAGACCATCTAATATGAGATATATTATATTGATAATGATTCTGTAACCAGCTTTTCCATTTATTTATTCCATAAGTAAGAAGTTTCTTATCTGTTAATTCCGAATCAAATATTCCTTGTACTCCAAAATCATCCGTTATTTTATCTTTAAGAAAAAGAGCTGTTTCATGATATTGACGTGCAGATCTTAATCTTAAGTTGTATAAGTTAAAAATGCGGCTTTGTGATAATTTATACCCTACAAAGGCTTGTGATAAAGAGGATAAGTCAAAAAACAATTTTGAATTTTTATTACTAATATAAAAAGAGGACTGTCTAAAGTTTCTAAAGTCAATTTTTGTTTCTTTTTTATTTACTTCATTATTGCACGTGTACTTATCCATTTTTTTTTTTTTTGATTCAAAATCAAAAAAAAGTTGTCCCTTGATCCTTATTATATTAATAACTAGGACGATAGCAATGTATATTCTTTCAATAAAAAATTTTATAAAATACTGCGAGTTAAAGATTAATCGAGTCAGTCGGTTTTTTACTATTTGACAAATAATTTTTATTTTTTTTAATTCTAATCTTTTTATGCCATGCCGCTTTTTGTTAAACCTGTTATTTATCTCAGGAGTTCTAAAAATTTTTTTCTTGTCTTTTATTATTTTTTCTAGTTGATTTCTGATTGTACTTGCTCTAATAGTCATATCTTGCATTTTTTTTTCTGTTAGCGAATGTTTTGTCCAATTTTTCGATCGAGTTGGAATGGGCGATTCGTGAATTATTTGATTATTTTTTATCAAATCTTTGTCATTTTTAGTTTCACCCCCTTCATCTAGCTCGCTCAACCCAAATAAAAAAATTCTGCTTTTTTTTGAGGGGTTGTTTATTAGTCTGTTTAGAACTAGACCACTTTTGTTAATCCAGTTTTTTAGTTCTTTTAACATTTTGAAAATAAAAAAAAAAATTGTTTTTAATTTTCTCATTTTTTTTATGAGTTCTTTAAAAATGGGTACAAAAAAGGAAGGCTCTTTTTGGGGTGAACCAAAAGGCTGTTTGGTTGTCCTCCCCCACACAGTTAAAAAACGAATTTTTTTTTTATTTTTCAATCGACCCATTTGAGGGAATTCAGGTTTCGATCTATGCCAAGGTTTCAGATAGAAAGGAAATAGGATCTTTATCTGAATACCTTCACTTAACCAGTTTTTCGGCAAGTCTTTTTCGGATAGTTCAACACCACTATAAGTGCATTTAACATGCGTTTCCTTATTCCAATTTTCGAAATCCTCGGACCATTCGGGAAATTGAAATAATAAGATACGGCCAATATTTTTAGCTATTATCAATGAGGGTAATATAATATATTTCCTAAGAATTGATTTTATTATTAATATACAACTCCTTGTTACTTGAGGAGTTAGAATACCATCCGGAGGTTCCTCCGCTATTTCGATCCCTATTGTTGCTTCTCTTTTATACTTCTCATTTTTTTCTTTTTTTTCTGAAAGTTCAAATTCTTTAGTTTTTTTCATCCAATTTCGGAAACTGAGTTTAATCAGGCCAGAGATATCAAAATAAGAAAGGATTGATTTCTCGAGTCTGTACAAAAAAAGTGGGGAATGTACATTTGCTTGAGACAGTTTTAAAATCGGTATTTTACGCCTTTGAGCTCGTATAGAGCCCATGATTATATTTCGACGAAAATCCGATTCTTCTGCATACTGCATCAAATAAAATTCCTCTGGTTCTGCTTCGTAATTAGTATAAGTAGGCTCATTTATAGTAAAAACCACTGAAAATCTTGCTTTTCTTGACCGCATTCCAGGGTCCTCTAATACGGCTGCTTCGTATTCTCCTTCTTGCCGTTCAAACTCGTCAATTAATTTGTATGACCGTCGAGGTATTTTTTTATTAATTCCCTTTATTCCCACTGATAATGTTTTTAGTTTTTTATCATACATATTCATTATCTCTTCAAATTCTATAAAATTATTAGAAAGAATAAGACCGTGTATTTTATTTATCAAAGGAGTCTCTGGCCTTTTTTTTATGGAACTTTCACTAAAGAGTGGTGGTGACAATATGCTTTTTGTTGGTCCGCGGTAGGGACCATTTAAAACGGGATCATTTTTTTTTAGAAAATATTCTTTTTTTGTTTCATGAATACGAAATCTAGTTAATAAATCTAGACAAAGATATCTTTTTTGTAGAGCCTCTAGTCTACTTAGAAATTCATTTCTTAGTTTCGTTTTGTTTTGCTCAGTTTTATAAACCCATGTATTTTCTAGTTCATCAGAGATTGAATCTATCGATTCTACCGATCTGAAAAAATGCATCTTTCTTTCTAGCATTTCAAAAAAAGTTTTTAAACTGGGTGGGTAGGTAAAAGAAATCCTTTTTTTTTCAGTATCTTGACACGAAAAAAAAAAATATTGTGACATTTCATTTATTATACTATTTTCAAATTTATTGTTTTTTAAATATCGAAACGGACGTCTCCATCGTTTATAGTCGAAAAGAAGAACCACAATTGTATTTACTAATATCTTTTCTTTTTTTTTAAGTATTTCTAACTTCGAAGTTTCTTGATTCCCATACAGATAAGAAGTTTCATAAACAGGGCTATTTTGATAGCATGTCTCTTTAAAGTGAAAGTGGAATTCATCCTTTGTTTTTTCTTTTCCGTTCACTCGGATCTCTTCCGTTTCATCGATTTTGTCCGGATCCTCCTTTTCTTCCGAAAAAAGGGAAGGAGAAGGATCTTCTTCGGTGGATCCCTCTTGTTCCTCTTTAGTCCACTTCGTTTCGGAAGTTTTTTCTATTTCTACATCTGTTTCTTCTCTGCTTTCCCCCCTTTCTTCCGTTACTGAGGTTTCTTTGAGAACCATGGATGACGGTATTCTGCCTAAATAGTAGACACAGGTAATAAATAAGAAAATACTAAAGATTCGAGCCATAGAATTTCTCACTTCTGACACAAGGTACTTATTAGATCGAATAAGTAGATTAGATCTAATAGAGTGATTTTGCCGTATCCAGACTAATACCAACCCAACCCATTTCATGAATAAAACGTGACCAATTAACCAACCAACAAAACTACTTGTTACAAATAACATCTTGTTGTTGCATCGAAACATATAAATGTTGACTAATCTGGCTAACATTGAACTTGGTAAAAGAAAATAGTTGAATAATTGAAAAATGAGATTATTCAGGAATACACATTGAATGCTGAGATTACGCATTGAATTTCTGTTAGTAGATCTAGAATCAAAAAAGTGTTTTTGGTTGTTCCAGAAGAAATGAAACAAAAGATGGGGGAGAGCTAGGACAGTTATTGTATGAGGTCTACCCAATGCTAGATGCAGAGGCGCATAATAGATCGATATGAGCATCATGAGCTGTCCCGTAATAAAACCTGTTGTTGCTGATACCTTCTTCTCGGTTCCTTCTTCCATAACCTGAGCTCGGAGAAGGAAGAGATAAGAGGGCCCTATGGAGAATGTGGTCATAAATCCATAATAGAGTCCGACCACAACGACCGAATTGATTATCTTCATGCATAAGGCTACTAGATTACCTAGTAGAAAAGATGTTAAAATCATCACAAACCTCCTTCATGCATAAGGCTACTAGATTACCTAGGAGAAAAGATATTAAAATCATCACAAACCTCCCTTTTTATTTTCTATTGCAATTTCTGGATTATTATATGACGATTTTTTCACTTTCCATATATAGAAATAGAAACAGATAGATTAGAAAGGACATCTCTTATGTCAATGACACCAAAGGGATATTAAATGAATGGAATTGAGATATGGATGGAATATAATGAAATAGAGCCACTTTGAGATTCCCTATGAAATGAGGCATGGAACGGAGCCACTACGAAGAAGTTCCGGAAGTTACGAAGGAAGCTTCGAGCTCGTATTGGTCATGGATTGAGAACGGGAATTGAACTCTATGAGATCGAATCTCTCGTTGTTCCTCAGTAG